CCCAATCTGCCCCTCTCACGGTAGAAGAACAAATAATGACTATTTATACCGGAACGAATGGTTATCTTGATTCATTAGAAATTGGGCAGGTAAGAAAATTTATTGGTGACTTACGTACTTATGTAAAAACGAATAAACCGCAGTTCCAAGAAATTATATCTTCTACCAAGATATTTACTGAGGAAGCAGAAGCCCTTTTAAAAGAAGCAATTCAAGAACAGATGGAACGCTTTTTACTTCAAGAACAAGCATAAAGCAATTGATATCCCTCTTAAACTTAAAAAATTTTTATTTTTTAATAATAATAAATAATAATAATAAATATATATATACCTTTCTTCCGATAGATATCTAAAAATTAAAATTGCCTATAGATATCTAAAAAAAAAAATATATGGAAAAAAATTGCGTCCAATAGGATTTGAACCTATACCAAAGGTTTAGAAGACCTATGTCCTATCCATTAGACAATGGACGCTTTTCCGATTTTTTCGCCTTTTTTTACTTCGACCTTCCTATTTATTGTTCCAGAAAAAGAATTGGATTGTACGTGAGATGAGAAAATTTTTTGAATTGCCTATTCAACTCAATGATGCATTAATTACTATAGAATAAAGCGGGTAGCGGGAATCGAACCCGCATCGTTAGCTTGGAAGGCTAGGGGTTATAGTCGACGTTGATTTTAACGTCTCTAATTCAAAACCGAACATGAAACTTTGGTTTCATTCGGCTCCTTTATGGAAACGGGAGAAATTCCCAGGTCCAAATCTAAGACGGGAACGAAATTCAAAATTTCACCCATAACATCTATGTCAGCTTTTTGTATGAATGCATTTAATTCAAAACAACTTGCTTTCTAGATGATCCTTCTAGAAGGGCATATTCTAACAATCTTTCTAGTTACTTCGTTCTCTATTTCTATTTGATTGAGAGAATCCTAAGGAAAAGTATTTTGTTTCCACCGAGCTAAAAAAAAAAAGAAATATGTTGATTGAAGCCTCTAGTAAACTAAAGTCATCATTTAATAGCTATTTTGCTTCTCTCTAAAAAAATGTAAGATTTAGTTACGATTAGAAAACTATCTTTGTATCTTCATCCATGGATTTCTTACTTATACTCATTCAATTGGAAGTATTGATCCAATTCGAAAAAAAGTTCATGTTTCGTAATTCCATAATCCAACTTTTCAATTTATAATTGATTTTTGGATACACATCACGAGAATGTATAATTTTCCTCAAATTTGTCATTGAGAGGTAAAGGATTAATTCCTTTTAAGAAATAAAGTTTTTGATCGGAATAGTAATCAAACCGGAAGACCCCTTAACTATTAAAGGGTTAGTAGAACGAATCGCACTTTTACCACTAAACTATACCCGCTACAGTTCGATTATTGTATCGAAATGGAACTTTTGTCGAATACGGAAATTGGCCGTAATAAAGAATCAAGATAGGATCATATAAAGAATCATGTTTCGTAGGAGGACTTAATGAGGTTATGAAAAGATAGTTTTATAACTAAAAAAAAGTTCTATTTTTTTTTTTTTTTTCTGAAGGAGGTTTGATAGATACGGTTCAAGAAAACTGCTAGAGTTATAACTATCAAAGTTATAACTATAATAGAACAACAGAAAAAAACGAAAAAAGGGAAGCAAAGGGGGAAGAAACAATAATAAGAAATGTCATCTCGGTTCTATTCCATATCTAGAGAATCTAAATAGTCTTTTTTCTTATTGTTTTTGCTTAAAATCAAAAATAGGTATTTTTTTAGCATTGTCAAATCAGATAAATCCTTTTCTTTATTGTATAATCCCTTGAAAGAAAAAAGGGCCTGGCGAGGTACTGGTCAGGCCAGGCCATGGGAATAGTGGGAATAAAAAAAGGCCCTTTCGCGCGAAGAAGTCTTTCTTTTTTTTTTTTTTTATAATTTATATATTAAATTAATAATATAAAATATATATTTTATTGCTATTGTGTTGTGAATCTTTTATTGAATCTTTAGAATTTATCTAACTGATTGGAATTTCAGATAAAACTTATACTTAGTTGTATTACACAATACAACTTGTATATTTTGTAGATATATATTATTGTTATAGAATATAGAATTCTATTTCGAATTTACAAATTTAGATATATATCTATCGCATTTTTTTTTTTTTTATAAATATATTATTGAATATTTTTGAATATTAGTTTTTTATTTTCCATGGGGAGAGATGGCTGAGTGGACGAAAGCGTCGGATTGCTAATCCGTTGTACGATTCCTTCGTACCGAGGGTTCGAATCCCTCTCTTTCCGTTTCCGTTAATGGCTTAATGGTTGATTTATCCTTCGAATTTTTTCAATCTTTTTGTTTTTTTTTTTTTTTTTTTTTCAAAAAAAAAATATATAATTATATTATATAATTATATATAATTACAAATTTTCTAAATGAAAAATAAAAATAGATAGATGAAAAATCAAGTAAAAAGAACCCCTTTTCTTTATTCTTCGCGTCCAGGATTACGTCCTGGATCATTAGATAGAAATCCAAAAATGAAGAGAGAAACAAAGAATATCACTACTGTGTAAACAAAGAGTTTGAGAGTAAGCATTACACAATCTCCAAGATCATTTTTTTTTCAAAAAAAAAAAAGAGAATAGATTCTCTATTTTTATACATACCATATATCCTATTTTGTTTGATACCGAAAACCAAAGTAGTTTTTAGAAATCGAAAAGAATTTTTTTTTTACTTTAATTAATTACAATAAAAAAATTCTTATTATCTTATATTATCTTACTTAGCAATATTTTTTTCATCCCCACTTGTGGAGGATCACAATAAGGTTTTTTATTCACGTAAAATTAAAATAGTTAGAATGGCAAAACGAGGCGATCCGAATCGCGATTATCCAAGAATTTTCGTATTTGAATCAAGAATTCATACTGTAAGACTTGTCTGATCTTATCAATTTTTAGTATTCGAATCATTTTTCTCGAAAAAATCATTGGACATTGGACAAGATGAAAGATTTCATCGAAAGCTTACAGCAGCTTGCCAAACAAAGGCTAAGAGAAAAAAGAGTACAGGTATGACTGGCATAAAATCTACGATTGGACTCAAAAAAGCGTAGGCTTCGGGTAATTTGACTAAGAAAAAATTACTCGAATAAAGGGCAGAATTAAGACAGATCAAACTTAAGATATTAAGCATAACAGACATTTTGTTTTTAAGATAATTTTGTATTTTGATTGAGTTCTTCATAGACGGGAAAAATGAAGAAAAAAAAGAAAGATCAAAAATCCTTCTTTTTTTTTTTTTGGACTTACTCACTCAACCAAAAAACCTTCCATTCTCCTTTGAGAATAGAAAAAATTCTACTTTCTTACAATATCTTAATGGAATTATATGTAATGATCAATAAATTAAGTTTAATTCTATATCTACCTGCGCCAAAATACTAACAAGAGAATCTATTATATTCTCTTGTTAGTATTTTGGCAGGGATTGACGAACAATCAATAACAACATTAGTCTTTATTAGTGTCGAATATAAATCAAAGTGGGGCGTGGCCAAGTGGTAAGGCATCGGGTTTTGGTCCCGCTATTCGGAGGTTCGAATCCTTCCGTCCCAGAGCTGTAATTAATTCTAGGAAATAAAGAATTAAGATTGCATTTTTCCGTTTCTAAAGTGTAAGATTGAATAGAATTTTATTCTTTCTGCTAATCATTCTAACCAAAAAGAATCTTCTCTTTTTTTAACATTTCACAAATTCACAAAACAAAAAAGGATGATAAGTGCTCAAATAACGCGCAGATACAACTGAATAATCTGTTAGGAATTTAGGCAAGATGGGGTTATAGATTACACGAATTTGAATAAGTTGTAATATATCCATTCCCTCATATTCATATGGAATATAAAAAAGTTTTTTATTTTTTTATTCATTCCGGGAAAAGAAATTGTATTTTTCCAATCGATTATTTGGAAGATATAAAACAAAAAATGAAAAATAACTTAAGATATAGAATATATCTTATGTAACGACTGTCCTAACAGAACCAATGGCTATTCATGATTCCATAATTGAATCAACCGCATAGCGGTTCCAAATTCGAGGAATGTTAATGTTATGGTAAAACTTCGTTTGAAACGATGTGGTAGAAAGCAACGTGCGACTTGAAGGACACGATCTGTTGTGGATTTTTATATCCATCATTCTCTAATCTAATTAAAGGATGCTCTTGACTCGACATCCTTTGTTCTGTTTCATTCGAGCCCACATTTTTTGTTAGGGTGTTGTAATAGAAATAGTACATGATGGAGCTCGAGTAGAAAGTATTGATTCATTTCTTAAGGGGGAAGGGTCTAGGGTTAGTGTCAATCAATAAGTTGGAACAACTTCGTAAGTATATCTGTGACAGAAGAGATATCGAAAGGATCAAAACTTAGCAAGTTTCAAATCCTAAAGTAAAGGAATTTTTGTTGGAATTGATAAAACCTTTTCGATATTAATTATATATATATATATATCGTGCGGGAATCCGCCGTTCATATGACTCTTTGATAGAAAGAAATAACAAAAAAAAAGGGCATGTTGCTGCCATTTTTGAAAGGATTAAAAATCAACGAAGTAATGTCTAAACCCAATGATTCAAAACAAAGATAAAAGATTCCGGAACAAGGAAACAGCCTTTTATTTTCTATTTTCAATTTGAATTGTCGCACCTATTAAATTAACAATTGGATTTGAATCAGAATGCTGAATTCAAATTGATTCTAAATGAGACACAAAAGGGTATTTGAGACTGCTCAATAAACGAAATGCCAAAGGATTTTCTTTGGAGCTATTTGAAAGTTATTTAACTTGAGTTATGAGTATACAAATGATTTTCTTTTTTAGGTAAAGAAAAAGGACTTAATTCTTCATTTTATTCATTTGATGATTTTATGGACTTTTTTTATTTGCCATTCTAATACATAACTTCGAATCATTTTTCTCGAGCCGTACGA